TTACAAATATCTATGATCTGTCTTCTCTATAAACTTCTCTATAAAGGACCTGAAATACCTTGCTTACGTATCATTGGAAAATGCATTAACATAAATACGGCAGTAAGAAGAGGTAATACAAAAGTGTGTAAACTATAAAAACGGGTCAAAGTAGATTGACCCACACTAGCACTTCCACGCAATAACTCTACTAAAGGTGATCCTATTACGGGAATAGCTTCAGGTACGCCTGTCACGATTTTTACTGCCCAATAACCGATTTGGTCCCGGGGTAAGGAATAACCAGTTACACCAAACGATGCAGTCAATACAGCCAGAACCACACCCGTAACCCAAGTCAATTCGCGAGGTTTTTTAAATCCGCCCGTGAGATACACACGAAATACGTGTAGGATCATCATTAGGACCATCATACTTGCTGACCATCGATGAACTGATCGGATTAACCAACCAAAGTTGGCTTCAGTCATTATGTATTGAACAGAGGCAAAAGCCTCCGTAACGGTCGGACGATAGTAAAAAGTCATAGCAAAACCCGTAGCTACTTGTACTAAAAAACAAGTAAGTGTGATCCCTCCTAGACAATAAAATATATTGACATGAGGAGGAACATATTTACTAGTTATATCATCTGCAATCGCCTGAATCTCGAGACGCTCCTCGAACCAATCATATACTTTATTGAGATAGGTAAACCAAGGGGACTCCCCCTCTGAGAACCGTATATGAGAATTTCATCTCGTACGGCTCAAGCAGAAACACCCAAATACTGATTACAATGGATATGTAATAGAAAATTTGAAATTTCTTATTTATCCACTTGATTCAATCGTCTCTGAAGCATACGAAGGAACCAAAATCCGAACTCTCTTCTTTGTTGTGATGAGAATGCCAAAATATCAAGTTAGCTCATCTGTCTTTATGTTGATCGTTACAGGCCTCTTGAATCTTCTATTCCCCTATTTATTTGTTATTTGATTTGTTGTTTTTGTTTGTGCGTAATGCAGATTGACTATTGTTTACTATTTTTTTTTGATAGGAATTCTCTTGTTGAGACCCTATGAATCGATTGAAACCTCAGATTCATACTAGAACCACGATGATTCAATAAAACCCAAAAACTAAGACCAAGGGTTCTATGAGTAAGAACTATTTGATCATCACTTATTCATAGATGTAATGACTAAAAATCCAGGGAAAGATTTGTCCTTCGGTCAAAATAAGCATGATTCTAAAGGAAGAAAAATCGTTCAATTTATCAAATACCTCTTTGTTTGAAAATTTATTGAAGTCCAGTCACGAGGTCTGAATAGTAGGTATGAATCATAGTTCAAATATTTCTTGATCTATTCCATATATTCCGTGCTCCAGATACTAGGATGAATATCCGACGAGGCAGAACCATCTCTGTAGAGATGACAGACCCATTCTCTGTACTATCAATAGGATCAATTATAACAAGTCGCACACTCATATTCCGGAAATACCGAAACAACGGAATTCCACGGTCAAACTACCAGAATGGACTATAAATCTGAGTCCTAAGTGATTCATTTTTGATTGAAAAGCTAGGGCTTCTGGTTCTTATGGACCTAATTCATTGAAATTCCATCCAGTAAAACGGAAGAATTATAAATCTCTAAAATAATAGATAGGAATATCGCAAATAGAGCCATCGCGACACCCATAAATGGGGTGGTTCCCCATCCAGGAGCCACTTTACCATATTCTGAATTCAATGGTTTCAATAAATCCCCTGTAATAGTTCGTCTTGGCCCAGATCTAGCACTACCCTCAACGGTTTGTGTAGCCATAAATACTATTGCATTGGTTGAGATCTGTTGACTTTGTATACTATTCCGTTGTAAATAAACGATCTTATCGTAGCATAGATCCATCGTGGTCTTGAAATTCTCTAATAATGGAAACAGCAACCTTAGTCGCCATCTCCATATCTGGTTCACTTGTAAGCTTTACAGGGTACGCCTTATATACCGCTTTTGGGCAACCCTCTCAACAACTAAGAGATCCATTCGAGGAACACGGAGACTAATTGAAGTAATGAGTCCCCCATATGGGGGACTCATTACTTCAATTAAGATAATGAAAAATCATTTCATCTTTTTAGTCGGGACCTTAGGCGGTTCTCGAAAAAATATAGCGAAAAAGATTATCCCTAAAGTCGAGACTAAGAGGAATGTATAAACCAATGCTTCCATAGATTCGATCGTTGTTTACAATTATAGCTTCCACACCTGTTCATTTAGGATTATTTCCCAGATAAAGAAAGGACAAGAGCAAAGAAAGGCGATGATTCAAATCAATATTTCTACGGTACCTTATGTCAAATCAAAAAAATAAAATATAGAGGCGAAAGATACCGGAGCAATGTTGTATCAGACTACCTGTCTCCTTGTAGTTGGATCTCCAAGTTTTTGGAATGCTCCAAATTCCACTTGAGCATCCAAATCTGGGTCAATCCCAGCAAAAACATCTCTGAACAAGGTTCGAGCGCCATGCCAAATGTGTCCGAAAAAGAAGAGCAAAGCAAACGTAGCATGCCCAAAAGTGAACCAACCCCTTGGACTGCTCCGAAAAACACCATCGGATTTCAAAGTAGCACGATCTAATTCAAAAATTTCACCCAATTGGGCACGTCTAGCATATTTTTTCACAGTAGCAGGATCGCTATAGCTGACTCCATTGAGTTCGCCACCATAGAACTCAACAGTTACACCCACTTGTTCGACACTATACTTCGATTCTGCCCTTCTAAAAGGAACATCGGCTCTCACAATTCCGTCTCCGTCCACCAAAACTACTGGAAATGTTTCAAAAAAAGTAGGCATACGGCGTACAAAAAGTTCATGCCCTTCTTTATCTCTAAAGATAGGGTGTCCTAACCATCCAACAGCTATCCCATCCCCGTTGTCCATTGAGCCTGCCCGGAATAATCCACCTTTCGCCGGATTATTACCGATGTAATCATAAAAAGCTAATTTTTCGGGAATTTTAGACCAAGCTTCCGATAAACTCAGATTTTCGGCTAGACTGGCGCCAACTCTTCGATATATTTCTTGCTGGAAGTATCCCTGATCCCACTGATAACGAGTGGGACCAAATAATTCGATCGGGGTAGTTGCTGAACCATACCACATAGTTCCAGCAACAACGAAAGCTGCAAAAAAGACAGCAGCGATACTACTGGAAAGGACAGTTTCAATATTGCCCATACGTAATCCTTTGTATAGACGTTGGGGTGGGCGGACACTAAGATGGAATAGACCTGCTAATATACCCAATGTACCTGCTGCAATATGATGAGAGGCTATTCCTCCCGGAACAAAGGGATCAAAACCTTCCGCACCCCACGCTGGATTTACAGATTGTACTTTTCCGGTTAGGCCATAAGGATCGGATACCCATATTCCAGGACCATACAAGCCTGTTACATGAAATGCGCCAAACCCAAAGCAAGCCACCCCTGAGAGAAATAAATGAATTCCAAAAATCTTGGGCAAATCCAAAGAGGGTTTTCCCGTACGTTCATCACAGAATATTTCTAGGTCCCAATACACCCAATGCCAGATAGCTGCTAAGAAGCACAAGCCAGAAAACACAATATGTGCCCCGGCCACACCTTCGTAACTCCAAATACCCGGATTCGTTATAGTTCCTCCTGTAATACTCCAACCGCCCCATGAATTGTTTATTCCTAAACGAGTCATGAAGGGTATAACGAACATACCCTGTCTCCACATTGGATCAAGAACGGGGTCAGAAGGATCAAAAACTGCTAATTCGTATAGAGCCATCGAACCGGCCCAACCGGAAACTAGAGCTGTATGCATTATATGGACAGAAAGCAGCCGACCGGGATCATTCAATACGACGGTATGAACACGATACCAAGGCAAACCCATGGAAATACCCCTTTCTCAAAGAAAAAATAGATACTATGTAACTTTATCACATTGGAAATAACTATGCTATGGACCTCACCTTTTCATTGGATTATCTCGAAACAAGGGTTAATATTTATTCTGTTCCGTTAGTAATAATTGAACAATTCTGTTCGTAGGAACAAAGAGAAGCAGATCTATTCTATACCCAATAAGTACCAATACGCAATGGGGGGATTAATCCTATTTTTTGTGAGCGAATGTATAGATACTTGTTTCTCATTCGAACGATCCGTTCGTAAGAATTTTCCTTTATTCCGTCTTCCTCTATGAATCTTCCAATCTATCGATAAAATACGATAAACGACAATATTATGAAGACAATAAACCATTGTTTGTTACGTTTCCACATCAAAGTGAAAAAGAATACTTAATTTTTCTTTCATTTAATGCCCATTGGTGTTCCAAAAGTACCTTTTCGGAGTCCTGGAGAGGAAGATGCAGTTTGGGTTGACGTATAGTGTGACTTGTCAGACATATTGGGTCATATGGGATTTCCCCGTTCTCTCCCCCGATCGAGATATCCTCTGTTTCGCCCAAGAAAGATTGATTGAACCATCAATAATTCGAAGCGTGAAGTGCAATTAGATCAATTTATTTGGTTGGAGGATCAATATTCTCAATTAAAAGAATTTATGGTTGGCTTGGACCAATAAAATGAAGTATACAGGCTCCGTTCAGAAAATACCAAGGTAATCCATGTATGATTACCACCCTATCAGAAATGATTCCTTTATACCATATGAGTGATCTCAAATTGCCAATTAATGGAATAATATGATGAATACATCGAATATTTTGTGGAAGGCATGAAAATGAAACAAATTGAAAAAAAAAAAGAAGTCATAGCAAAAAGAAGCGGTACTGGGATCATTTGTCCTATATGTGCAAATCGAATTCGGGCAGATCTTTACCCGGAGTAGAGCATAAACCTAAAAGAGTGGAAGAGGCCCATTCGGGAACAAGAAAATTACATCGTGATTTAGATCTCGATGAAACAATACATCAATGAGGGGTTAGCTCGATAAGTTCAGTGAATTCTTTTTTTATTTTATAGGGAAGCAAGTCAAAACTCATGTTTCTTAAAAAATGGAAGAAAAAGCCCGCTACGAAAAAAGAAATAGGGCTGGAATCGACAATTTCTTTTTTTTTTTTTCTCAATTTTGATTTTTTGAACCGTATGCACCCAAAGGTGCGTGTACGGTTCCTAAGGAATAGAATTTTGTCCTAATCAACCGACTTCATCGAGAAAGATTACTTTTTTTAGGCCAAGAAGTTGATAGCGAGATCTCGAATCAACTTGTTGGTCTCATGGTATATCTCAGTATAGAGGATGATACCAGGGATCTGTATTTGTTTATAAATTCTCCCGGTGGATGGGTAATCCCAGGAATAGCTATTTATGATACTATGCAATTTGTGCCACCAGATGTACATACAATATGCATGGGATTAGCCGCTTCAATGGGATCTTTCATCCTGGTTGGAGGAGAAATTACCAAACGTCTAGCATTCCCTCACGCTTGGCGCCAATGAGTTTTTTTATTTGAGAGAAAAAAAGACTATGCCTTCGTCATATGGAATATGAATAAAATAATAATAATATTAAGTAATAATAGCATGGCATTTCAAGTTCGATATGAGCAAACTATTATTCTTTTTTCATAATACGAGATTATGTATCGAGATAGTAGTATGAAAGAAAGGTTATTTCCGACTTGATCTTATGTATCGGGGTCCATTTCAGCGTCACAAACCTTTTTGCTTCCACATCAGAAGTCTCTTTCCAATATTTATGTTATGAAAGAGTGTGAAAATAAAAAAAAAAAAGATCATTTTTTACTTATTTTTATTTGATCGGATCAGAAAGAAACTTTGGGATTGCTGAATCACAGACGAGATAAATATATAAAGCAACGGAACCATCATAGTATTTTTTGATTACTCCGAAAGGAAGGATGGTAAATGGATCATTCAACGATCTGGGTCTGATAGATTCGACTTGTCTCTTTCTTCGATGAAAAAAGAGAAAAAAAATTCCATTACAGAGCCGTATGCACAAAAGATGCCTGTACGGTTGTTCAATTCTATCTTTTTCTCCCTGCTTGTTATTCTTTATCCCTTCCCTTCGCCCAATCATGCGAGATAGAGGAATCGTTCATTATGTTATATCATCAGGGTTATGATCCATCAACCTGCTAGTTCTTTTTATGAGGCACCCACGGGAGAGTTTATCCTGGAAGCGGAAGAACTACTGAAACTCCGCGAAACCCTCACAAGGGTTTATGTACAAAGAACGGGCAATCCTTTATGGGTTGTATCCGAAGACATGGAAAGGGATGTTTTTATGTCAGCAACAGAAGCCCAAGATTATGGCATTGTTGATCTTGTAGCGATCGAAAATACCGGGGATTTCACATAAATCTTTGATTCCATTTCGAATCATAATTTGAATGAACCCTTATTTGATCTTTTATCTTCTTACCTGGGTAAAATATGAAATGGAAGTAATTCATAATCATCCGGTTAGGATCGATCTAAACCAGCCCATTCTGTATATGATTCAGCATGCCAACTATTAAACAACTTATTAGAAACACAAGACAGCCAATCAGAAATGTCACGAAATCCCCCGCTCTTCGAGGATGTCCTCAGCGTCGAGGAACATGTACTAGGGTGTATGTGCGACTCGTTCGGATCATGAGCTAGAACAAATGAGACGATTTTTACAGTATCAATGACTCGTACCAATGAATAGAATGGAAGAACTCCATTCACTATCGAAAAATAAAGACCTCTCGTATACCTCTATTTGTATGGAATTTATGGTTTCCATTGGTGCAAATCCAATCACCTCGATTTGAGATGAAAAGCAATTCCCATTGGTAGCAAATGGTTATCCATTAAGCGGGGGAATGATATTTAAGAAGCAGAAAGATTATGCTCCTACTCTTGCAAGAACGGACTAACAGGGTCAGCTACCTATTCAACCTTCATAATTAAATGCCGTCACTGTATGGATAGATCCCATTGAAAAAAGACCTATTACTCGATAATTCATCGGTAGAGCCAAAGAGCGTGAACTGTACAAGTTACCAATAACATTGATTAAATGAGGAAAGGGGCTCCGGTGTATAGAGAGGACCTCGCCGTTTAAGAAGTAACCATAGAAACGATGGAAGCCACTATTTGTCCATTTACGATTTATTTTATACCTAATATCGGTACAATTTCTTTTTTTTTTTTTGAGGTGAAATGCCTGGAAGAAATAAAAAAATCGTGGTTGGGAAGGTTATAGTAGCAAAAGCCATTGGAATTTGTATTTTCATTTTATACATCGGAAGAATCCGTTTTGTTATTAATAAACCAGGAGAGGGGAAAAGAATGACTGAAAGAAAAGAAATCAATTAGTTATTCATCAAAGTTTCTTTTGATTCAATGACCAGAGTTAGACGAAGATATATAGCTCGGAGACGTAGAACAAAAATTCGTTTATTTGCAGCAACCTTTCGAGGGGCTCATTCAAGACTTACTCGAACTACTACTCAACAGAAAATGAGAGCTTTGGTTTCCACTCATCGGGATAGAGGCAGGCGAAAGAGAAGTTTTCGTCGTTTGTGGATCACTCGGATAAATGCAGTAACTCGTGAGAATAGGGGATCCCATAGTTATAGTCGATTAATACTTGATCTGTACAAGAGGCAGTTGCTTCTTAATCGTAAAATACCTGCACAAATAGCCATATCAAATAGGAATTGTCTTGACACGATTTCCAATGCGATCATCAAATAAGGAGATTGGAAGGAATTCACTGGAATACTTTAAACGGAGTTCCCCGGAGAATGAACTCCGGGAGGGTATAGTAGAAATTCGTATGATAAGATAAGTAGTAGGAATGAACGAACACGTTTCAATAAAAAAAAGATTTATTCTTCCCCCATTCTTTTTTTTATTATTACATTACGGCGCGACAATCTCTCGGCTTTTTCGAACAAAACTTCAATCTGAGTTCGAATTAGAGTTTTGATTCGATTGAGGAATAGGCTTATTTATTTCTGGTTCTAGGACCAGTAGTTCTAGGGATCGACCCGGTTCTCTCAAACTGTTTCTCATTATTAAGAAAAGGTAACGAAGATAAAATACGAGCTTGTTTTATAGCAATAGTAATTAATCGTTGTTGTTTCAAGGTTAATCTATTCACTCGTCTAGATAATATTTTTCCTTGTTCACTAATAAATTGATTAATTAAACTCATGTTTCTATAATCAATTCGATCCCCCGATCCAATTGGGGGCAAACGCCTATGAAAAGATCGCTTGGATTTATGAAAGGGCCGCTTGGATTTATCCATGGTTTATTTCTTATTTCTAAAATCCTATTTCTTCATTCATTTCGGATCCGACCAAAATAGGACTGGATTTGTATATATTATATATGTATATGTAATTTCTTCCTCTTCCTTGGAAGAGTGGCACACGCGTTCCGTTCGATTTATTTCTTTATCTCCCCATGAATCATATGTTTGTAACAATAAGGGCAGAATTTTTTCAAGTCCAATTGACTAGGTGTATTGTGTCGATTCTTTTGAGTAATATATCTGGAAATGCCCCGCGATTCTTTATTCAAACCATTTCGGACACAACTGGTACATTCCAAAATAACTACTACTCTGACATCTTTACCCTTAGCCATGAACCTCCTTTGGATTTTGAATTCACTCAATTCTTCTATTTTCGGTTCGAACCGAAGCGAAGAAGAAAGGAATGAAAAATAAATAGACGAGAAGTTGCTAACTCGAAATCCAATTCAATTATGAAAGATTTCGTTGCAATCAATAGAGTAATCAAATTATTAAGTAATACAAATATTTCTAACTATCAATTATTCCCAACCCCAGTATTTCATTTAGTATCTTGTATGATCTTGAACAGCCTGCCCTCGACCCACATTTCCATTTCTGTTCTCCCTATATTAACCCGAACCCGAGTTTCGATGAGATTCAATCCACTTTTATTCTTTACTCTTTCTTTCCTATCCTAAAGAACTGAAAAAAAGGGGGGGGGTTAGTCACAGAGAATTTATTGTATCTCTAATCTTCTTGATCCCTTCCCATGTCAATAACTAGAATGAAAAAAAGGGGAATGTCAACGCATCTGGGAATAAACGATTGATTTCTATCAATAGACCCGCCAAAGACCCGAACCATAGAGTAGTTAGCACAGGTGCCGTGGAGAGATATGTTTTTATATCTCGCATTGAAAATCCTCCTTCTTTTTCTTTAACTTTATTGACTTTATTGTATATTGTAATACATATATGATCAGATGCATATGTAGTTAAAGATCATTTGTACGGGGAATCTCTAACCAAAATGGATATATACAACGATCCGGTAGATGAAATCTACCTGTCCCTAAAACAGAAAAAGATGAACCCTCCTTCCTGAACACTACTGAATAAATACCCATTCCTTTATACGTTTATACGTTAGGTATGTATATAATTCTTTATGAGAATGAAACCAAAAAACCAAAAAGAAGAAATGGCAAAATAAATTCTATTTAGATAGAGGAAATTGTGATGTGGAAAACAAAACATGGATTCCCTACAATGGCACTGTACAACAAATGAAAGGGATGTAGCGCAGCTTGGTAGCGCGTTTGTTTTGGGTACAAAATGTCACGGGTTCAAATCCTGTCATCCCTACTTATCACTTCTCCTATGGACAGTAACGAGGGGTCAATTGAGATCGATTAAAATTGGACACAATCTACCATTTTATGATACTATACATACAAGATGTATTGGGGGTACAAAAAGAATCCTTTTCTTGACATCCGTATCTCCCATCATAATAAAGCGCTCTTAGTTCAGTTCGGTAGAACGCGGGTCTCCAAAACCCGATGTCGTAGGTTCAAATCCTACAGAGCGTGATTCTGTTCTTTTAATGTTGAATCACAATAAAATAACTTCACTAACTTGAACTGCAACCTGAATTTGACCTCCTGGAGATTAAGGAGGAGGTCAATTAAAAAGAA